ATTCTGCTATGTACTAAAAGAATTTTATTGTAATGGAATAGAATATAGGAGGAATCGAATCCCTTGTATGAGTAAAAAGAATAAGTACAGTTTTGAATGTTTTGCTTATGTACAAAGTAACAACCAACCATTCTAATTGGATCAGTGAATCATTTTTCAGTCATTCATTGAATGATAAATCACTACAAGTGAGGGAGATACACGATTTAAATAACGGAAAATCAAATATTTTAAAATTGTATCTAGAATGACCGGAAAGGTAGAAACAAGACCGGATATAATTTGATCATTATGAGCAAATCCAAAATCTTTGTAGACAGATCCAATCATTAGTTCCCAACCGTGGGGCGAATGGAATCCTATACATAAATCAGTTACTAAAAGAATGGAAAAGGCTTTGATTGTGTCGCTTAAGTTATATAGAAATTCTTGAACCCAATAGTTAAGAATAACAAGTTCTTCATTACCTAGCATAGAATAACCACTTAGAATAACGAAACAGATCATATTTGTCGAGAAGTGCAAAATCGTATGGATACAATCTTCATTGTGCATCTTGATCAATTGGATCGTTTCGTTGTAGATTCCGATACGAAGCTTTTCTAGATGTGTTCCCGGGTATTCCTTTATCATTTCGTCCAAGAGTAAGAGTTCCTCTAATTCTATGAATTTTTTTAGAATACTCTTTTCTTGAATATCATTCAAAAAAATTTCGGATTGCCTAGTATTCCACCAATTAGTAACCCAAGATTCCAGACTTTTAGTAAATGAGAGAGAGATCCACCAGGGCAAAAATACTATAGATGCAAGATATAGAAGGGGAATGAATGCTTTCTTTTTTGCCATTTTTTCGTCTTTGAATTTTTAATGAACTCACCCCATTCGTTGACGCTATACGATACTAACTAATATTCCTATCAAGGATCAGTTCTATTACAAGTTATCGAGCCCACGAATCTATTCCCCGCTTTTTTTGTGTATGATTCAGCGGTTAGTACTTGAATTTATAAATAATACAGAAATGGAATAAAAAAGAATCCACTTCGAATAAAGAGATTGTTTCCAAATCTATCACTTGCTAAAATTCGAAGAGAGTGACCCCTTTCAATAAAGAAATGCATGAAAGAGCCCCTTCAAGTAACAAATATTATTCAGATTTTGAAACGAAAGAACTCTCTTTCTATCAAAATATCCAATTTTTTGAAAAAAAAAAAAAGACGCATAGTCCGGGAATAATTGAGAGAATTTTATGAAGAATATTGTGATTCTGATAAAAAAAATGACTACCAAAACAAGACAAAAAAGCTATCGTTATAAGCATCCCAATCGTTTGGTAATTAAGAAGTACAAAAAGGGATAAAAAGAAAAATTGATTGACAAAACAAAAAAAAAAAGAGAATCTACAAGATATAATCTCTCTATTGAAAATAAAAAAAAGCATTCATTCTTTTCATTTCAGTTTAAATTCATTTTTTAAAATACTTCAATTGGTACACGCAAGAAATAAGCCAATTCAGCAGCTTTTTGCTCAAGTTCTCGTGGAGTCAAATTCTCATCAGTACGAGTCAAAGGAATAGCGCCATGGCCTCTGATTTCCATATAAAGGACACGACGAGCATAAATACCCTCTTTCACTTCTATTCTGATGGACTGGACGTCTTTCATAAAGAATTGGAGGAAGATGCGACGATTTTTTCCAGGAAATCCCCAACGAAAAATACACATTATTCCTTCTTTTCTATCGAACCGATCATAACCACTACCTACATTCCACGAAATTGTGCACCACAAATAAGAGCTAATAAAGAGACCCGCAATTCCGTAGAAAGACATCACGATCCCCTGTGGAAAAAAAATGATTTGCGTAGGCGGAAATAAAGATATCAAATTTCTACCAAGATAACTGGAAATTCCAACTAATAAAAACCCTAATGAACCTAAAAAAAGGATAAAGGCCCAGCAGAAATTACTTGTTTTTCGAGACCCTGCTATAAGTTCTATCCATATATGTTCTGATCGCCAATTCATACTAGATCTAGTTGCATTTTATTGAAATTGAGAGAATAACCCAAATTAATTTGACTTTTTGTGTGTTTCCGAAATAACTCTCATCAACTAGCACTATTCTGATGTGAACTTTTATTTTAGGAGTAATTCATCGAATTGGTTAGATATAAAATAATAATATCCATTTCGTATGATTTCCTATAGATATCCACATACATATAGATATATTCACTTTATATTTAAGGCATTCGCCCCGATCCCGATTTGATTTCGTTGCAAATAGCTATAATTTATTTACTCATATATCATGTTTACACACGAATAACAATAATAGTTTCTTTATGTTCGGGGGAAACCACATCACATATTTTATTCTAAGAAATAGATATCTGTGTTATGGTCTAAGCTAAGTCTAAATCTTGAAAAAAAAAAAAAACAAAATAGATGAGATTTAGCCCCATCATATCGATATCTAAAAAATCTTGTTTTTTTGAATATGAAGAGATAAAGAAGCCATCGCAATTGCCGGCAATATTAGGCCCACGAAAGGCACAAAAAAAGAGGGTAAATTTGTCATAAAATGGATACCTGGGTTTACTATTTTTACCTGTTATTGTTATATTGTTATTTATATTGTTATAAAGGTATCTTATAATCATTATTTATAATTCATATAGAATTATACTAAGCATATCTAAGTGAGTATATGTGATATAATAAAAAATATATAAATATAATAAAATAAGTGCAAGGAATGTCGAACTAAATAAATATAATTTTTCATCTTTCTACATGAAATATATATATGATAATCGCCTTTTTTATTATCTTGTTTTTGTCTTATAATTTGAATTTCATAAAATGGAATAAAATAAAGAAAGAGTTTCTTACAACTTCCTGAAAAATTTGTTACAATCCGATCCGGGAATAGGGAGTCTTAGTAAAACTGGGGATTCTAAAAAAATATCGAAAGATGCAAGATTCTGTACTTTTCACTTTTAAATTTTCTATATTTGAATTATATACACATAAGAAGAGAACGTGAAATTCGCTTTATTCTCCTTGCCTAATTTTAATTTAGCGGAAGAAGGAATGCATTCTTTTTTTTTGATAGAGGTTTTTACTGATTAGTAATCGGGAATGTCGGTAAAAAAAAAATGATCCGCATAATTATTTTTACAATTAAATCTTATGTTATCAAATGCTACCAAGCCAAAATCCATTCTACGGATTTTGGCTTTGATTTCTATAAACTAAATAACTACTCGTTTTATAAAAAAAAAAAATAATAATTTATATTTTGATTAATTAATATATTTTTTTTTATTAAGGATCCACTTGATTGAATTTTGATTCAGAGAAAAGAAAGCGTGGAGCTGAAATAACTCACTCAGAACGTCTTTTAAAAGATTACGTGGTACGATTAGGTCGAATTGGCCCTTATGGAATAAATATTCAGCCGTTTGTGAGCCCTCAGGTACTGTCGTATTCAATGTTTGTTCAATTACTCTTTTACCCGCAAATGCAATGTAGGCATTGGGTTCGGCAATAATGATATCGCCCAACATACCAAAACTGGCTGTCACCCCACCAGTAGTAGGAGATGTAAGGATTGATACATAGAATAACTTTTTCTTTGATTGATAATCATATAAAGCGGAAGCTATTTTAGCCATTTGCATCAAGCTCAAACTTCCTTCTTGCATGCGTGCTCCTCCGGAAGCACACACTAGAATAAGAGGCAAAAACCGATTGGTAGCATATTCGATCAAACGAGTGATCTTCTCGCCAACTACGGAGCCCATACTACCCCCCATAAACTGAAAATCCATAACCCCAATTGCTATGGGAATACCGTTTAGTTGACCTGTGCCTGTTTGAACAGCCTCAGTTAATCCTGTTTTTCTTTGATAAGAATCAATACGATCTTTGTAAGATTCCTCTTCCAACGGAAATTCAATGGTATCCACAGAGACCATATCTTCATCCATAGGAACCCAAGTACCTGGATCAATCAAAAGTTCTATTCTATCTGAACTACTCATTTTCAAATGATGTCCACAGTGTTCGCAAATATTCATTTTTGATTTAAAAAATTTCTTATAATTTAATCCATAACAATTTTCGCATTGAACCCATAAATGCCTATATTTTTGAGTAAAATCTAGATCATTAGAATTTTCCGTTTCTGTTATAGTTAACTCACTACCAGCCGGACTCGTTTTTATACTTGAACTCTGGGTTTCACTACTATTTCTGCTTTCATCAAAAATGTAACTAGAAATGTAATTGTCATTGTAATTGACAATACCACTTAAAATGTAACTATCAATACAAATTTGAGAACGAAAATAGCTGTCAATACAGCTAGTAATGTGTTTATTCCAACTATATTTAGTATCATATATGTAAGGATCATAGTGGGGATCATCACTATTAGATACACTATTTAGATAACAAAAATTCCGAGAATTAGAAAAAGAGCTTTCTAGTTCACTTAGAAAAGAATGAGCATTGTCAATCTCAAAAATTTGATTTTCAATATCAAAACATATGAAATAACTGTCCCTATTATTATCCCTAACTAAAAAAGTATCATCAGGTACGAAATTATGAATGTCTCTAACGCCGACTAAATGATCAACATTACTGTAACTAGAATTGTCACTATCGCTCCCACTAAGAGTGTTTTTATCTATATCATTTCTAATCGGGTCTTCACTTACACTGGTATTTTCAATAGAACCAATGCTGCCCATTGATTTACTTAGCCCATACCCGTATTCTAACTCCTTTTTTTTGGACAACATCGAGTTGAACCACCCTTTTTCCATAAAGCCTTGTTGCACATATTTACATGAAAAATACAATAGATGAATAGTCATTCGATAAAAAATCATTTGAATATTTCATTTACTATCCTAATACGCATCCAAATACAATCACTAGGGTTCTATTAACAAAAAAAACAAGTAGGTGTTGTTTAATTATTT